GTTCGAATTTCTATGTATACTAAACGATTCCAATTCCATATACATAATTTTATTAATTTCTTTTTTCATTTTTTTTGTCAGATAAATCAAAAATTCCAGAGTATATCTTCCCACGGGTCAAAGCAACAAAGACCCTTCCAGTATTTTTCTATTGAGTCTTATCTCTTAGAAAGAAAGAGACTTTCCTCCCCCTTTCCCTTTTTTTTCGTTAAATTCAATAAAAAAAAATAGAAGACTTGAAATGAAAGTTTCTTTCTCACATCCATTACACTGTCGTAACAAAAATATCGGATGCGACAATATAGAAATGTTTGGTACATGAAGTCGTGATCTGATAGCTATACATCTAAATAGACTTAGATAGATAGAAATTCATCTTGATCTGTAATCAAAGAACAATAGTGGAAATGGCTCTTATCTTGTGACTTGAAAGATAGGAACAAGAAGATTGAATCGGAAATATCGACAAATTCTTTACTTTCCAAGTCCAAAGAAATGAAATTTAAAAAGGGAGGTGTCCGGCTGTTCTAATTCAAATTCGATCTCTATCTAATTTGAATATCAGAATAGCGGATATAGTTATAATAAAATGGGTCAGGTCCACTTACTTTTTCTTTTGTTTTCTTGATTTCGAGTCTTTCCGGTGGATTTGCTTGGTATAATGGAAAATAGGGATCTTTGGCGATTCAAGAGGCGGCTTATGATTATTCATAATAATGAAAATTTTCCGAACAAATGTTCCATTTTTTAACTAGAACTACTATACTCTAACTCAACTCTAACTCAGTATAATGATAACGTATTATCCGGTTAGTTCCTTTTTTATTCCAAATACAAAAAAAAGCCCCTTATCGGATTTGAACCGATGACTTACGCCTTACCATGGCGTTACTCTACCACTGAGTTAAAAGGGCTTATTTTATTTCATTCCCGGACGAGTCACTATGTAGATAAAATCTCTATATGCAAATATATTATATATTATATACATATATATATATAAATAGATTATATACATATATATATATACAGTATACTCATAGTGACTAGTAGCTTATTTTTGAATAATCAGATTATATACATATATATATATATACAGTATACTCATAGTGACTAGTAGCTTATTTTTGAATAATCCAATGGATTTTCCTAGAAAATCTAGGGTAAAATGAATTGTTTCAAGACCGGCCCTAATTTCTTTTATTGAGATGATCCTTAATGAAAACAAAATTCACTTAATTGATACATAACATACACTTACTAATTTGATCTAAAATGAATTTCAAGACATTTCATCGAATCATGTCATGAAGAGATTCTACTCCCTCCTGAAACTAAAGTCTTAAAGAACATTTTTGATAACTTTTTTATTTTGCTCCCGCTTACTAGATTCGATTTATCTAGAGAATGTCGATTCTAATGAACGATTCATGAATATGAATGACGAATCAAAAAATTCTATACAATTATGAAAAACGGAAGGATCCCCCGGATCTGATCATTCCATTATATTGACAATTTCAAAAAACTGATCATACTATGATCATAGTATGAGGGCGGTTGGTCAAGTTGGCCCCCATCGTCTAGTGGTTTAGGACATCTCTCTTTCAAGGAGGCAGCGGGGATTCGAATTCCCCTGGGGGTAGGATACTATGAAAGGAAGTTGATCATGGATTACTAATAAGCCTAAAATTGATTCTTCCTGGGTCGATGCCCGAGCGGTTAATGGGGACGGACTGTAAATTCGTTGGCAATATGTCTACGCTGGTTCAAATCCAGCTCGGCCCAATAATCCGCTAATCTAACATGAGATGGTACAAATCCCCTGTCCTTCAGAAAGACCCAACGAAGAGAAAAAAAAAGAATCCAATTTTCTGCGAGATCCCCTATTTCCTTTCCCCGGGATTGTAGTTCAATCGGTTAGAGCACCGCCCTGTCAAGGCGGAAGCTGCGGGTTCGAGCCCCGCCAGTCCCGACGGATCAAAATCAAATAAATACATCAATTCCTTTTTTCCCTTCTATGAACTAGTAAAGGGTGGCGAGGGGCATACTTTCATTTCCAAAGCAAACATTCCCAAAGCAAAAAGGAGTCTTTATTTCTTTTTGCTTTCCTATTTTTTCCATTTCGCTTTTATTGTTTATTTAGGTTTAGAACTATGTAATTAATCGAAGTGGAAAGGCAATCTGATGATCCTTTATCAGACGATTGTCCAAGGAAGACGCAAGGCAGGTTATAGAAAAAACAAGGAAACAGATGAGAAATAAAGGAATTTTGGATTGATTGAGTCAGGAATCCAAATTTGGATTCGGTATGGATAAAAGAACTTCCTATGTTATACTATTCAAGTCTTGACGACGGGTTGATTTGCTAGATCAGATATTGTTATTCATGATATTGATCCGATTCAAGATCATCGAGAGGTAATTCATTCATTGAATTTACAGCCGAAAGATTTATCATCTCTAGGGGATTAAATCCCGAGTTATTGCGAAGTAAAAA